GCGATTTGATTATTTTATTTGTATTTTGTATTTATTACAAATTTTTTATATGGATCTTTATTTATCTATTTTAGATCCATTTTAGAATATTATTTATTAGAATCTTTTTTATACTTTTTTTTTATTTCATCGTTCTCAATCTTAGGAGAAAGACACATTATTTAATTTAGGATAGAAAGAAAAAAATTATTGAAATAAATCGACGCTTGTTGAAGGTGAGGTTTGTAAATAAAACAAGCCCTTCTGTCGTGTATCCCCGATTAATGCAGCCTCAAATGCTTCACTTGTCAATTCTAGAGTATTGAGCGAAAGGTTACACCTATGGTATGGCTATGGGTTAAGGTCAACCCTACTCCACAAGTACCAATAGGAGGCATATGGGAAGAGGCACTACTCCTAGGAATCAACAACACGAAAACTTTGTTCTAAATTATTCCTTTTCTTTATCAGGATCGGGACTAACAAGAATGGTTGGGACAACAAGCATCCATCTCGTTCGTATTTTGGATACCCATATAACCATCGAAGACTGTTGAAGTGACTAATTCCTGGAAATTAAGAGGCGTTGAAGACAAAGAAATTGTTGGAGTCACCCCTTTTTATCTAGTACCAACACGCTTAATTTTAAGGAAAGATTTTTTTACAAGAAGGTTGGCTGGAAAGTTCTTGTAAAAACACCAGCCCCACTCAGTTTATAATGAGACTATTTCAATCTTTTTTGATTCCATGTATTATTCTCATTATGCACATAAAGGAGGAGCCGTATGAGATGAAAATCTCATGTACGGTTCTGAAACGGAGATTCTTTGAATCGAACAACGACCGTAACGGATGTCGGCTCAATCCGAAGGAAATTATGCAGAAGCTTTACAGAATTATTATGAAGCTATGCGATTAGAAATCGATCCCTATGATCGAAGTTATATACTCTATAACATAGGCCTTATCCACACAAGGAACGGAGAACATACGAAAGCTTTGGAATATTATTTTCGGGCACTAGAGCGGAATCCTTTCTTACCACAAGCTTTTAATAATATGGCCGTGATCTGTCATTACGTGCGACTATCTCCACTATAGAAATAAAAGGGGAAAGCAAGAGCAAATCCATATTAATAAATACTAGAAAAAAAAAAGGCTTTCTACATATGTATCGTCCAAAACAACGATTTTTATCAGCTGTAGTAAAGAAATAAACTTCATAGAAGTGGAAATATGACAAAATAGGTATGCCTAGATACTTTATTCTATGGATAAAGGATCTAATTGAAGATGAAGCGCCGTAAAGATCAATTCACGAGGTTTTTGGCCGATACAATAAGAACTGCTTACTTATGTCATGATATGAGATAAACGCTAGGAATCAACTTATGTAATAAAGTTGATCCCCTAAGGTGTTGAGCAGCGGTGTAGCATCAGATCCCAACGATAGTAAGTCTTTTCCTTCTTATGAAGGAAAGTCTTTTTCAAAGATTCTATATAAATTTATATATGAAAACGAGATAGTTACCTTTCAGAAAATTCCAATGATAGCGGAAATGTCTATGCTTTATGAAGGTGGGAGAAAAGATAAAACTGATTAAATTATTAAGCAAAATTCAAGTTTGAAACTCATAACCTCTTTTGGTTAACTTAACTCGAGCGAAAAGGAGGGATAGATCCATAAGAAATCTTATTCAATTGGGTATGGTAGATTAAAAAAATGGGACACCAAAAGAATTTGAATGCTGAGCCGTATGAGGTCGGAAACTCTCACGTACGGTTCTAAGGGAAGGAATTTACTCGCCTATTCCGACCGGGGAGAACAGGCCATTCGACAAGGAGATTCTGAAATTGCGGAGGCTTGGTTCGATCAAGCTGCCGAGTATTGGAAACAAGCTATAGCGCTTACTCCTGGTAATTATATTGAAGCGCAGAATTGGTTGAAGATCACAAGACGTTTCGAATAAGAACACTATTTTATTCTATATAATTATAATTATTATTTTTATAATTTCTTTATTTTTTTTTCTTGTTATTTATATTTATAGAATTTTTGATATTTTTTTATTTGTTATAATGAATTGTTTGTTGTCTCTATCAGTCAAATAAAACCGATCATTTCTCTGGGAAGAACCAATCAAAAAATTTCATTATATCCTTTCTAAGATCGTTCTATTGCGTCTGTTATTTCGTAGGGATAAACAATATACCGATAAAGTACAGAATAGAGTTCTTTTCCGCTATTAAAACGAATAAAAGAGACCCTCGAATGACTAAATAGAAATACCGGATGTCTCTTAGTAATGACTAATTACTAGTTTGGAATAGAGTAATATGTTCTACGTAGGACAAAAAGCGGCTCCATTTAGGAACTTCTAATTGAGATATGAATAAACTAGGTTGCACAAAAAAAAATTGCGTCCATTAAAAGCCCAAAAAGGTTTTTATAAGATTAAAAAGGTCCGTTAAGCGCCTCATGGCTATGTCATAATAGATCCGAACACTTGCCCGGGATCGA